ATATTATTTTATATTTATATTATTCGAACTTGATTCTATGAATCTATTAGAATCATAATAATTATAATTGACGTCTTTCAAGGTCTTTATAATTTGACAAAAATAGAAAGAAATAATCCCACTACCCCAAATAAATCGGATTAAACAAAAATAAAGTAGGGGCTCTGGATCAAATCAAATAAATAGTATTCTTCGTCGCAATTCCCATACTAGGATATTGATATTATTAATAGTGGAATACAAGTAATTCCCAACAGCTCGCATAAAAAGTATAAAAAAATCAAGCAAAAACCTTTTTTTTTTTATATTTTTACATGCATCAATCAACAAGAATTTGGTTATTTTTATTAACTTAATTTATAAACCCATGGATCTAGAAATTCATTTCTGATAATTGAACCTTCTCAAACTGTTTCTTTTTAAGAACCAAAAAAATTTGTGCCAGAATAACGGATGCAAAGAAGAAAAAAAGACCTTGGACACGTGATGGGTCTTGAAGTACTATTTCTGCATCTCCCTGACCAAATCCACCCACGTTAGGATTACTCGTTAATGGTTGATCAAGCTTGATGGATTCACCTTCAGAAACAAGAAGTTCTGGTCCTGGAGGTACAATATCTATGACTTGGTGTCCGTCCGACATATCTGCTATGTTTATTTCATACCCGCCCTTTTCTTTACGCACTATTTTGCTTACTATACCCGCCGCTGTAGCATTATAGACTGTATTGTTACTCTTACTCCCATCGGGATAAATCTGACCCCTTCCCCTGTTCCCACCAACGTAGATAGGATATTTTAAGAAGTAAACATCTTTCTTAGTAGCAGGGTCCGGGGAAAGAATAGGAAAGGTGATTTCGCTATATTTCTGACCAGGAACAGGACCTATGACAAGAATATTTTTTTTAGCCGGACGATAACTCTGAAAAGACAGATTACCCATCTTTTCTTTCATTTCGGGAGAAATACGATCGGGAGGAGCTAGTTCGAATCCCTCAGGTAAAATAAGAACCGCCCCCACATTCAAAGACCCCCTTTTACCATTAGAAAGAACTTGTTTCAGTTGCATATCATAAGGGATTCTAACAACTGCTTCAAATACAGTATCGGGAAGCACCGCTTGCGGAACCTCAATATCCACGGGCTTATTAGCTAAATGGCAATTGGCGCATACAATACGCCCGGTTGCTTCTCGTGGATTTTCATAACTCTGTTGTGCAAAAATGGGATATGCGTGTGAAATAGATGTCCAAGTTATTACATATATCAACATCGCGATCGATACAGACATGGATCGAGTCATCTGCTCCCTTACCCAAGAAAAGATATTTCTATTTTGCATGGTCCAATCATTGATCCCAAAAATTTCTACAATAAATTAGGTAGGTTGCTAGTATAGTTTCCTATCCACGATTCTGCTATTTACTGGAATAATTTCACTGTAACACAGGAAAAATTCCCTGGATGAGTAGAAACATAAAGAGTGGGTAAAATTTTTCATGGTTTGTTTTGTTTATGGGCGAAGTAACAAACATTAGAATTGGATTCATATTAATTCATATTATCATATTAGTGGATTATTTTTTAGTCATTCAGTGAATGATAAATCACTACAAGTGAGGGAGATACACGATTTAAATAACGGAAGATCCAATATTTAAAAATGGTATCTAGAATGACTGGAAAAGTGGAAACAAGACCAGATATAATTTGATCATTATGAGAAAATCCAAAATCCTTGTAGACAAAACCAATCATTAGTTCCCAACCATGAGGCGAATGGAATCCAATACATAAATCAGTTAACAAAAGAATAGAAAAGGCTTTTATTGTGTCGCTTAAATTATAGAGAAATTCCCTAACCCAAGAATTAAGAATGACAAGTTCTTCATTACCCAGAATAGAATAACCACTTAGAATAGCAAAACTTATTATATTTGTTGAGAAGTGCAAAATGGTATGGATATGATCCTCATTGTGCATCTGGACCAATCGTATCGTTTCTTTGTGGATTCCTATACGAAGCTTTTGTATCTGCGTCTCCGGGTACTCCTTTATCATTTCGTCCAAAAGAAAGAGTTCTTCTAATTCTATGAATTTTTCTAGAACGTTCTTTTCTTGAATATCATTCAAAAAAGCTTCGGATTGACTAGTATTCCACCAATTAATAACCCAAGATTCCAGACTTTTATTAAATGAGAAAGAGATCCACCAAGGCAAAAATACTATAGATGCAAGATATGGAAGAAGGGGAGCGAATGCTTTCTTTTTTGTCATTTTGAATCAAATCAGTGAATTGTTAATGAAGCGGCTTCTTAGCTAGACTCTATCCAATCTGGTATTTTTATGAAACACGAGTGCTATAATATAACAAAGAGGATTCAATTACTGAGCCCCTTACCCAGTGTGGGGAAACGTGGATTCTTTAGTTCATTTCAAAATACTTCAATTGGTACGCGCAAGAAATAGGCCAATTCAGCAGCTTTTTGTTCAATTTCTCGTGGAGTCAAATTCTCATCAGTACGAGTCAGCGGAAGGGCCCCCTGACCCCTGATTTCCATATAAAGTACACGACGAGGATAAAGACCCTCTTTAGCCTCTATTCTAATCGACTGGATATCTCTCATAAGAAATCGAAGGAAGATGCGACGATTTCGTCCAGGGAATCCCCAACGAAAAATACACACTATTCCCTCTTTTCTATCGAATTGATCATAACCACTACCTACATTCCACCAAATTGTGCACCACAAATAGGAGCTAATGAACATACCTGCGATCCCATAGAAAGACATCACGATTCCCTGTGGAAAAAAAATGATTTGCTGAGACGGAAATAAGGATATCAGATTCCGACCAAGATAACTAGAAGTTCCAACCAACAGGAATCCTAGTGAACCTAAAAAAAGGATACAGGCCCAGAATAAATTACTCGCTTTTCGAGATCCCGTTATAAGTTCTATCCATATACGTTCTGATCGCCAGTTCATAATAGATCCAGTTACATTTTATTGGAATTGAGAAAATAACCCAAATGAATTTGACTTTCTRTTTTTGTTCCCAAAGTAACTCTCATCAACTARCACTATTATGATATATATAAATMATCATGAATAATTCATAGAATCCGTTCAMTAAAAAAAAACAACCCCGCCATATGACCGACTATAGAAATATCCGTACATATAGATACATTGACTTTCCTTTTCAGGCATCTGCCGATCCATTTGAAAATAGCTATAATGCATTTATATGTATATCCATATATAGGATATAGGGTTTTCACGTGCATAACCGCCTTTCACTTATGTGTGTTTGGAAGAAGCCACGGGTTGTACCATATTCCAATAAAATAAATGGATATTCATATTATGATCCAAGTCAAATTCTTAAAAAAAAAATTCATGAGATTTGGTCCTAGACAATCTTGTTTTTTTGAACATGAATAGATAAAGAAGCCATTGCAATTGCCGGAAATACTAGGCCCACTAAAGGCACAAAAAAAGAGGGGAAGTTGAAAGTTGCCATAGACTAGATACCTCGATTTAATATTTGTACCTGTTATAAAGATATCTTATGATAAGTATATCGATTATAAGTATATAATAATAGGTTAGGTACAAGAAATATAGAATTAAATAAGTGTACCCATTCCCCTTTCCTTTCTATTTTTTATTCTTGTTCTTTTCTACTTATCTTCTAATTACTTATCTTCTAATTACTTATCTTCTAATAAAAAACAAAGGCGTTTCTTACAAGTTCGCAAAGAATTGGATTTCTAATGAACCCGATCCGCGGCAGATTCCTAGTAAAATAGGAATGGGAATTATCGGGGGATATATAAAAATACAGGATTTCAATTCTATATTTTATATATTTGAATTATTCAATATCTATAATAAAGAAAATACGTAAGAAGGAAACATTCATTTTTTCTTTTCCTAATTTTAAGGAAGGGAAGAAAGAATTAACTCTTTTATCCTGTTGATAGAGTCTTCTCGATCACTAATCATGAATAGAGATAAAAAATAGATCTGGAAAAACTAATAATAAAATAAAAGTAATTATCCGAAACTTCTGATCCTTTATACTAGATCTTATGCCCTCAAATAAGCCCCCGTTCTTTGGTTTTTACTTTAGATTATAATAGATTACAATTACAATAAACTAAATACGAATTCTATTCACCAAAAATAAAGAAACGAATTTCATTTTAATGTTCTACTTGTTGGTTTAATTTGTATTCACGGGAAAGAAACCATGAAGTTGAAATAACTCGCTCAGAACACCTTTTAAAGGATTACGTGGTACGATTGGGTCGAATAAGCCTTTATGGAATAAATACTCAGCCGCTTGTAAACCATCAGGTACTGTCTTATTCAATGTTTGCTCAATTACTCTTTTACCCGCAAATGCAATGTAGGCATTAGGTTCGGCAATAATAATATCTCCTAACATACCAAAACTAGCGGTAACTCCACCGGTTGTAGGAGATGTAAGGATGGATACATATAATAACTTTTTATTTGATTGATAATTATATGAAGCGGAAGATATTTTTGCCATTTGCATCAAACTCAAACTGCCTTCTTGCATACGCGCTCCCCCGGAAGCACACACTATAATAACAGGTAGAGATCTATCAGTAGCATATTCGATCAAACGGGTTATTTTCTCGCCTACTACGGATCCCATACTCCCCCCCATGAACTGAAAATCCATAACCCCAATTGCTATGGGAATACCGTTTAATTGACCTATGCCTGTTTGAACAGCCTCGGTTAACCCTGTCTTTATTTGATAAGAATCAATACGATCTTTATAAGGCTCCTCCTCCGAATGAAATTCAATGGGGTCCACAGAAACCATGTCGTCATCCATGGGAGCCCAAGTGCCTGGATCAATCGAAAGTTCGATTCTATCTGAACTACTCATTTTCAAATGATATCCACATTGTTCACAAATATTCAATTTTGATCTCAAAAACTTCTTATAATTTA